TTCGAATAGTATTCAAGATCCTCTGTTTTCGATTATCTAATAAATCACTTAATGAAAGTAGATTATCTTCCCATTCATTCACAACTTCACTTCCATGATCTCTTCCCGAACCAAACATGAATCTTTCGATTCATTTGGCTCTCACGCTCAGTTACTTATGGGCCATTCCCATATCTTTTAAGGTAATGAGCCTACCCTCTTTTCCTTTCTCTGTTCGTATTCCAAGATATTGAAACTGATACAAGATCAGAATATTCGGAGGGCTCTTCCGACCAGACAAAAAAAATATGTAATTGTCAGCAAAGTTGTTTCTTTTTTTTTTTCTTCAAATCCAAAAAATTCTTCTAATTTGATACATAGGTCGTCGATTCAGCATTGGATAAAAAAAGGGCAAGACACCCATTTTTCCAGTAAATGGTTCAAATGATTTTATCGATATGAGTGTTCTATATCAGATAAATTGCCAACTATTCATTTTGAAACCATCTCCGTACTAACGTAGTAGTAGAAAGAGTACTATGTTGTGCCTGGACTTCAGCCGGTTTAGCTTTAACCATGTTAAGGGTACCACATTATTGGTTGATAGAGAATCAAAGTTCATTTACCAATGAGTCACGAAATGCTATGGTTCTTACATATGATTTCTGAATTTATTCAGAAGTAATTCGTCGAGATCATGCACCCTTCTTTCCTATTAAAAAAAAAAAGAAAGTGCAGCCGGTTGGATCCAGCCTATTCTTGAAATACACAACTCGCACACACTCCCTTTCCAAAAAAGATCAATACACCAAGCACTACACTTAGATTTATTAGATTTGTTGCTAAAATATCGGTATTAAACCCGAAACTCCCGGCGGATGACCAGTAACCCAAGTAAACGAAAGAATCGGTTACATTTTTCATATGCTCTCCTCTTATAGATAGGACTAAAAAAATCGAACAGAGTTCTTTTTGTATCACTTCGTACCCCTTTTTTTATTGATTTCTTTTTTTTTAATTGACTTATTTACCCTATTTCTAAATAGGAATATATTCATTTCATTTTATATCATAAAAAAATGTAAAAATGGATTCTTTATCATTATTTAATTTCAATTGAAGTTTCCTAATACTTATTAGGTCCCAGGTTTAATGTCAATTTCGAAATACCTCGTTTGTTGCAACACTTACTAAAAGTTCAAAAAAAAAGGTTTCTATTAAATTAAGGACGGGAAGGAAGAAAGCGAGTGGATCTACTAATTCCTCATCCTCAAATCAGTCCTCCCCAGGGGGTATTGTCTCAACAAAGAAATGATTGTAGAAGTGAAGTTTTGGTAGAATTCGAAGAAGCAAAGCAAGCGGCAAGTCGACGGCAATAAAATAAGAAAAGAAGTATTTGTCACGTTTATAGGACTAAACAAAAGGATTCGCAAATAAAAGCGCTAATGCCACGACCAGCCCATAAATTGTTAAAGCTTCCATAAAAGCCAGACTAAGCAATAAAGTACCTCGTATTTTACCCTCTGCTTCTGGTTGTCTCGCGATACCTTCTACGGCTTGGCCCGCAGCAGTACCTTGACCAACTCCGGGTCCAATAGAAGCAAGCCCTACGGCCAATCCAGCAGCAATAACGGAAGCGGCAGAAATCAGTGGATTCATGGTAAGTTCCTCGCACCAAAATTAAGAATAAGAAATGGTTAATGATACATTCAACCAATGAATTATTACTTAACTTATTGTTCCCTCACTAAGATCCATCCGGTCAAAGTAACTAAGAACTCCAAATTGAAGTAATGATATTACTGAATCATCAGGACTATTTTGATATCTCGTTTTTAGTCCCTATCCGTGGAGTCTTTGTAAATCCATACATACGGTTCCAGTTCTTCCATTTCTTTGTTCCGAACCATTCTTTCAATTCTTCGCCCTTTCTCTTCATATGCTTAACTTCATCTGTTTATCCATTCAACCCACAGTCACAGATGAAACGTAAGGACTTGTATTGAAGTGAAATCCATCTAAATGGAGTGGGATGGAATATATGGATAGTCCATATATAACTAGTAAATATCTAATATCACATATACATGCCTTTCTTCCATAACGTAAACCACCCACATCTTCTATTGAATCGGATTCTAGAATCATTCTTCGAAACATACACAGGATTGGCTTATAGCCATTACATATTCTTTATCATTATTCGCATCGCATCCGCATGGATATAAACAAACGGAGTCATCATCCCCCGAATCATTACATATCAATGCAAAATTGGATTGATCCAATTGAATTGCAATTGCAATTAATGACGATTTTGGTCAATCGTTGAATTCGATGAAATCAAATGAAATGGAAATGATTCTATAGAACATAGTTTTTCTTTTTGTTTGTTTGTTTAGGCGCACGTCGGAAACAGATAACAATTGTTATTCAAATTATGAATCGTAATTGACTGAACAAATAGAAATAGAATATCGATTGGAGAGGTATGAATAAATCCGGGAATCCTAGGAAAAAG